AATCAGAAGGGTAAGGGAATTTGGAACCGCTAACGAAAAAGAAGGGGGATAAGGTAAATATTTTAGGGGTCAAATAGGCTTTTTGGGGATAGAGGGACTTGAACCCTCACGATTTTTAAAGTCGACGGATTTTCCTCTTACTATAAATTTCATTGTTGCCGGTATTGATATGTAGCATGTAGAATGGGACTCTATCTTTATTCTCGTCCGATTAATAAGTTCTTTAAAAGATCTATCGGACTGTGGAGTGAATGAGTTGATGAATATTCTATTTTTTCTTCAACGTGAAATAAATTCACACCGATTTTTCCATTTTTTCATTTTCATATTAAAAAAATAGATTCGGGCCAACATTAATCATTTGATATAGTATTCAATAGATGCGTTTATCTTTCATCCTTTATAAAGTTTCCATGGAAAGATTCCTCTACCGACGACGCAGTCAACTCCATTTGTTAGAACAGCTTCCATTGAGTCTCTGCACCTATCCTTTTTCGTTTTTTGAAACCTTTGTTTTGAGAAAACAGGATTTGGCTCAGGATTGCCCATTTTTATTAATTCCGGGGTTTCTCTGAATTTGAAAGTTATCACTTAGTAAGTTTCCATACCAAGGCTCAATCCAATTAAGTCCGTAGCGTCTACCGATTTCGCCATATCCCCCTTCTTTTTGTCTTTTGTTTTGAGATTAAGATTTTATTATAATATTATTCCTTTTTTCTTTCATTTATACTGGAACCTTTGAATTTATGAATTTATTAGATAGCGATTACTATCTCGAAAAAGTATTTTTTTCTTATCTATAGGAAACCCATATTTGATTCAATCAAATTGGATTTTATCATTTCTGTATCGGCAATTCAATATAGATTGATATATATCCTTTATATATCTTTCTCTTCATGCCATTTTTCCCATGCAATTGGGATACTTAAAGGGTCGATTATTTTTTTTAACTTCCCCCTTTTCGAATGAAAGCCGAGGAATGATTGATTAGTTAGAATTAATCAAACAAATTAGGAAGAAATATTGTAGGATAGAAGTGTAACAAAAAGAATTTCAAATATCATGTGAATTCAAAATAAAAAAAAAGTTTGACTATCTAAAAATAGTTAAGATTGGCTGTCGAATATTATTCTATTCTAATTTAGCATTGTGATAAAGAAATCAAAATTTTATATCGCTATAGAAATCGTTATGTTCTATAATATCCAATATTTATTTATTGGTAATTATGGATTCTGTTCTTTTCTATATTTCTAGAGACACTTTATAGTAATAGTGTCTTGAATTCCTATGCTATGCATAGAAAATTTCTATTACTATAATGCGGGCCCGCTTAGCTCAGAGGTTAGAGCATCGCATTTGTAATGCGATGGTCATCGGTTCGATTCCGATAGCCGGCTTTTTTAGATTTTTCATTTTTTTATTCAATTTTTGAAAAATTGAGAATCTTTCTTTGAAATCAAAGAAGATTGAAAAGTGTCTTCCCCTCTTTCCAAAATCCATAAATTTATTAAGTTATAGGTTAAGTTTATAGGGGGAACTCCTGACTATGCCAGGAAAAGGATCTTATATATATTCTTATAATAATAAAAAATAATATAATAATAGAAAGTTTGACTATTTATCCAATTTATCTCATTCTTCTGTATAGCAATAGTACAAGTACACTACTTCAGCAAACTTCGCTTCATTTAGTTCAGTTTGAGTTTAGATTTATTCTGTAAAAAATAAAAAAAAAAAAAGAATGAAATGAATTCTTAATAAGAATTAAGGAGTCTTTATTTTATGTCGCGTTACCGAGGACCTCGTTTCAAAAAAATACGCCGCCTGGGGGCTTTACCAGGACTAACTAATAAAAGGCCTAAAGCCGGGAGTGATCTTAGAAACCAATCGCGTTCCGGGAAAAAATCTCAATATCGTATTCGCCTAGAAGAAAAACAAAAATTGCGTTTTCATTATGGTCTTACAGAACGACAATTACTTAAATACGTTCATATCGCCGGAAAAGCCAAGGGGTCAACAGGTCAAGTTTTACTACAATTACTTGAAATGCGTTTGGATAACATCCTTTTTCGATTGGGTATGGCTTCGACTATTCCCGCAGCCCGCCAATTAGTTAACCATAGACATATTTTAGTGAATGGGCGTATAGTAGATATACCAAGTTATCGCTGCAAACCCCGAGATATTATTATGGCGAAGGATGAACAAAAATCCAGAACTCTGATTCAAAATTCTCTCGACTCTTCCCCTCAGGCGGAAGTGCCAAACCATTTGACTCTTCACCCAGTCCAATATAAAGGACTGGTCAATCAAATAATAGATAGTAAATGGGTCGGTTTAAAAATAAATGAATTGCTAGTCGTAGAGTATTATTCTCGTCAAACTTAATTAAACCTAAACTCAAATAAAATAGCAGAGGTTCGGGCAATTTTATTCCCTTTTATCAAATTAAATTAACCTAAGGTTAAGTAAGCAAAATACGGGTTTGATTCTG